GCAGCAAACGGTGTCCCTCTTCTTGTGCCCCTGAATCCGCAAGTACCGGCGGAGGACCAAGCAACCACCCGACCCCGTACATCTGTAACAGTCACAATGGTATTGTTGAAACTTGCTTGAACATGAATAACCCCCCTTGGGATTCTACGTCCATTTTTACGTGAACCAATACGTCCAGTCCTGTGTGAACCAATTCTTTGTATAGGTTTTGCCATATTTTATTTTATCATCTCATAATTTGATCATCTCATAAATATGCGTCAGAGATACACGGATATATCCATTTCATGTCAAAACAGATCCTTTTTTTTACATCAGGTCCTTTAGAGAGTCCTTTTTTAGAAAGATTATCCTTGTCTTTGCTTATGTCTCGGGTTGGAACAAATTACTATAATTCGTCCCCGCCTACGGATCAATCGACATTTTTCACAAATTTTACGAACGGAAGCCCTTATTTTCATATTTGTTACTCCTTACCTTAATTCCGAATCTACTCCTTGGAAGAAAATGAGTTTCTTAATATTTTGAACTTCTAATTGTATCCTTATGAAAAGAGTGTTGAAAAGGCCACCTAAGAATTCGATTCTTTGTTGCGGAGTCTATAAATTATACGTCCTCTGGTTGAATCATAATGACTTACTTCGATTTTGACTCTATCTCCTGGTAGTATCCGTATAAAACTACGTCGTATCCTTCCTGAAACATAACCTAGAATCAGATCCTCATTATCTAAACGAACCCGGAACATACCATTGGGAAGTGATTCAGTAATTAAACCTTCATGAATCCATTTTTGTTCTTTCATTCTAGGGAACCTCTTTGAAGTATCAACTAATGGAGGAGGGGTGATATTAGACAATCTGTCCTTTCTCTTTTTTTTTTTTTTCACAAATGGGAAGTTACAGATCCAATTCGGGTAGCAGAAGGATCACCATATATAACACAAAATTTCTCCCCCGATTCCTTCTAGTCGAGCCTCTCGGTCTGTCATTATACCTCTAGAAGTAGAAAGAATTACAATCCCCATTCCACCTAAAATCCTAGGAATTCGTTGATAGTTGGAAAAGATTCGCAGACCGGGTCGGCTGATACGTTTTAAAATGGTTCTATAGGGGCCCCTCCTATTCCTTCTATGTCGCAGGGTTGAAACCAAGAAATCTTTGTTGCTTTTCCGATGTTTCCTCACGTTTTCGATAAAACCTTCTCGTAGAAGTATTTTAACAACACTTTCGGTGATATTAGTAGATGCTATTCGAACCGTTCCTTTTTTATCCATGTCAGCATTTCGTATAGAAGTTATTATGTCGGCAATAGTGTCCCTGCCCATGACGAACTAGAATTATGGATGCCTCCGGGTTTTGATATAATCAACATGCTCTGTGTGTGTGTGTTTTTTTTTTTCTTTTTTTATGATATTCATTTTATGAATTGAATTATTAAAGGTATATGCGTGAGACACAATCTACTAATAAATTGAATCTATTTCAGATAATCTACCCTACTATATCATAATCTCGTCTATTAGTATTTATAATACCTCAGGAGCCAATGAAACTATTTTAGTAAAATTCAACTGTCTCAATTCCCGAGCGACCGCACCAAAAACGCGAGTTCCCTTTGGATTTCCTTCTTGATCAATGACAACCGCAGCATTGTCATCATATCGTATTATCATGCCATTCTCACGTTTGAGTTCTTTACATGTACGTACAATTACAGCTCTGATCACTTCTGATCTTTCTAGAAGCATATTGGGCACTGCTTCTTTGATTACAGCAATAATAACGTCACCAATATGAGCATATCGGCGATTACTAGCTCCTATGATTCGAATACACATCAATTCTCGAGCCCCGCTGTTGTCCGCTACATTCAAATGAGTCTGAGGTTGAATCATAGCATTTTTTTGAATCTCTTCTTTCAATGCAAAACAAAGCGAAGAAAAAAAAAAAGAAATGTTTTTTGTTCAAAAAGAAAATGAATAAACCTGCAATTTTTTTTTCATCACAAGGATTTCTTGCCTTTGGTTCTCTATCCCGAACTCGAAATAACGAATTGAGTTCGTATAGGCATTTTTGACGCTGCTATTGAAATAGCTTCTCTAGCTACAATTTCTGATACTCCGCCCATTTCATAAAGTATTCGACCTGGTTTAACGACCGATACCCAATATTCGGGGGATCCTTTCCCCGAACCCATACGTGTTTCCGCGGGTCGTACTGTAACGGGTTTGTCTGGAAATATACGTATCCATATTTTTCCACCACGACGTGCATATCGTGTCATTGCTCGTCGCCCTGCTTCTATTTGTCTAGAGGTGATCCAAGCGGGTTCAAGTGCCTGAAGAGCATATCTACCGAAACAAATACGACTGCCTCGATAAGAGATTCCCTTCATTCTTCCTCTATGTTGTTTACGGAATCGGGTTCTTTTGGGGTTATAGTTGATGGTTGTTTATCAATTCCATCTCTACTGCAGAACCGGACATGAGAGTTTCTTCTCATCCAGCTCCTCACGAATGAAACGATTACATAATATTACGGATATAACATGTATTTAATGAATAATATACCGAATCATGGCATGGTATTTTTTGAGATTTAATATGTCATGGAGGCATTTTTATATTTGTATCTACAACTAGACGAATATTTCTATTTATTTATAGTTATAGAGACTCTTTTTTATAATAAATGTATATTTTGCCCTTGATCGAGTCGCCCAAAATTTTACAAGGCTTTCGCGGGCGAATATTGACTCTTTCAATATCTGTTTCATTCGTAGGGTCAGGTCAGCCCATGACCTCTCAGAAGAAATTACTTTGTTCCTGGTCCGTTCCGCCATCCCACCCAATGAATCATTAGGATTCGGTTTCAATAGAATCCTTTGCAGTCACGGGTTCCGTCGTTCCCATTGCTTCTCGATTAATAGCTAGGTCTGAACTCTGCAATGGAGCTTCTAATTCAATTTGTTCCTGAGTCAATCTACTCAGTTTTTATTGACTCGAGGCTCTTTTTTTCCTATGAACCAGATTAATCTAATTATGTTATGGACGAATCATTATTTATGCTTTATTACATTTTACATTGCCTTTTATGAGATTATTCATAGACCATATATACATATTGATACATATTGGACTCAGATATCATTGATATTATTCTTCTCTCTTTCTCTCGCCCTTCCGTTTATCCACATCTCTCTATTTTCGCTTTACAACCCATAATCAGATTTTTTTTTACTTGTTTTGTTGCAAAAAGGATTTCAGTTGCTACAACGATATGATCGATACATCATATAGTGACCGATTCCTTGTATCTAGATAAAATGAAGCAATGAGCTGGTTATTAGTTCTATAGTTATTAGTTCATACTATAAGGGCCAATCCATTGTTTTTTTAATCCGAACCCTACTAAATTAATAAATTAAACTAAATTACATAAAAAAACAACGAGTCACACACTAAGCATAGCAATTATACCAAATGAAATGATCAATCAAATTTTTATTCAACCTTGTAGAATTTTAGAATTGTAATTGCTCATTTTTGTTTTGATTGAACGGAAACAGAATGAAAGTATTTGTCATTTTTTTTACACCGCTGGATAGAACGGAAAGACAAGGAAAGGGCATTATTCTTCGTCTACAAATATCCAAATTTTTATGCCCAATACCCCATAGATAGTTCCAACTGTATAGGAACAATAATCAATTTTGGCTCGAATAGTTTGTAGGGGAACTCGACCTTCTCTAATCCATTCGACACGTGCAATTTCTTTTCCGTCGATACGCCCTGCAATTTGTACTTGAATTCCTTTTGTATCCGCTTGTTCAGTTAATTCAATAGCTTTTTTCATTGCCTTTCGAAATGAGACTCTATTCTTTAATTGCCCAGCTATAAATTCTGCAAGAATATTTGGTTGTCCATAAGGTTTTGCAATTCTTGTGATAGCAATGTTGAATTTTCGGTTCACAGAATTTAACCTTTTTTGTACATTGATCTGTAATTCGTCGACTCCTTGTGGTTTACCCTCTATTAACAACTTTGGGAATCCCATATGGATTATGACCTGGATGAGATCAACTCTTTTTTGAATCTCTATACGTGCAATTCCCTCGACACCCGAGGATATTCTCATATTTTTTTGTACATAATTCTTGATACAATCCCGTATTTTTTTATCTTCCTGGAGATCCTCGGAATAACTTTTTGGTTGTGCAAACCAAAGAGAATGATGACCTTGGGTTGTACCAAGTCTGAAACCAAGTGGATTTATTTTTTGTCCCATACTACCCCACTACCATACTTATCACGACACATCATATTTGTAGACTTTTTTCTATATATCCATTCATATTTTCTTAACCATATGAGATATTCTTCATCTAAAGATACATCTTTCAATACAATTGTTATATGACAGGTGGGTCTTTTTATTAGATAACTACGTCCTCGAGCTCGGGGTTTTAATCTTTTCATGGTAGTACCCTCGTTGACTTCTACTTTACTAATGATTGAATCTGCTTCGTTGAAACCCATATTGTGACTAGCATTTGCTGCTGCAGAATAAATCAATTTAAAAATGGGATAACATGCTCGATAAGGCATGAGTTCTAGTATCATAAGTGTTTCTTCGTAGGAACGCCCACGAATCTGATCAATAATTCTTCGTGCTTTGTGAGCAGACATATATATATGTTGACCTAAAGTGTATACTTCTGTATACGGTTCCCTCTTTTTTATCATAAGGTTCACCTCCCAACAATGAATGATGCATACCCATATTCTTATTAACGACGAGAGCTATTATCGTTTCTCGCATGTCCCCGGAAATTAAGAGTAGGTGCAAATTCTCCCAATTTGTGACCCACCATACGATCTGTTATATAAATAGGCAAATTTTCTTTTCCATTATGGATAGCAATTGTATGGCCGATCATTGTCGGTATAATGGTAGATGCCCGGGACCAAGTTACTATTATCTCTTTTTCCGCTCTCA